ACTCTATTACATGGTCACAAAAGAAAAAAAAGGATACAACTATGTCGTATTATGATATGTATAGTAATGGGGGAACATGGGACAAAAAATAAATCCAATAGGTTTCAGACTTGGTACAAGCCAAGGTCATCATTCCCTTTGGTTCGCACAACCAAAAAATTATTCTGAGGGTCTGCAAGAAGATCAAAAAATAAGAAATTATATCAAGAATTATGTACAAAAAAATATGAAAACATCTTCTGGCGTCGAGGGAATTGCACGTATAGAGATTCAAAAACGAATCGACCTGATCCAAATCATAATCTATATGGGATTTCCAAAAATATTAATAGAAAGTCGACCCCGAGGAATCGAAGAATTACAGATGAATTTACAAAAAGAAATTAATTCTGTAAATAGAAAACTTAACATTGCTATCACACGAATTGAAAAACCTTATGGAAACCCTAATATTCTTGCAGAATTTATAGCTGGCCAATTAAAAAATAGAGTTTCTTTTCGCAAAGCAATGAAAAAGGCTATAGAATTAACTGAACAAGCGGATACAAAGGGAATTCAAGTGCAAATTGCAGGACGTATCGACGGAAAAGAAATTGCGCGTGTTGAATGGATCAGAGAAGGTAGGGTTCCACTACAAACCATTCGAGCTAAAATTGATTATTGTTCCTATACAGTTCGAACAATCTATGGGGTATTAGGCATAAAAATTTGGATATTTATAGACGCGGAATAATAAACCTTAATTTACTTTTGCATTCTATCCAGCGATGGAACAAAAAATAATAAATTCATTTCTTCTTTTTATTTTCTGTTCAATAAAAAAAAATGAACAATTATAATTCTATAGGGTTTAATAAAAATTAAATTAATCTTTTTATAAAATTGCTATGCTTAGTGTGTGACTCGTTGGTTTTTTTAGGGTTAGTATAAAAATAAACCCCATAATAATAATATAAATAAATAACTATATAACTATAGAAGTAATAACCAACTCATCACTTCGTATTATCTGGATCCAAAGAACCAGTCAAGATATGATATATTGTTCATATTGTTGTAGCAACTGAAATCTTTTTTTATTAAAAAATTCTGCTTATAAGTCGTTAATCGAAATAAAAAAGAAAGGATATGGATAAAAGGAAGGATGAGAGAAAGAAAGAAAAAGTATATTAATGATATATAATTCCAATATGTAAGGTCTATGATCATCTCATAAAAATTCTGTGTAATAAAGCATCAATACGGATTCCTCATTAAACGGATCTGCTCATCCAACAAAAAATAAAGAGCTTCGAGCCAATAAAGACTAAGAATATTGACTCAAGAACTAATAGCTCCATTGTATAATTCAGACCTAACCATTAAGTAAGAAGCGATGGGAACGATGGAACCTGTGAATTCAAAAGATTCTAGTGAAAATTCATTCGAATGATTCATTGATCGGGATGGCGAAACCGCCCAGAGACCAATTCATCTATTCGGAAAAGTTATGAACTAATGATAGAACTGAAATAGAAATGGAAAGAGTAAATATTCGCCCGCGAAAACTTTATTTTCTTGGATTGTTAAATTTGGGTCAATCCAATACGATAAAGAATAAAACAAAAGAAAGATTCGTTTTAACATTCTAAAATAGATAAATATAAGAAAAAAGAGTTTTTTTATATATTTAGTTATTAGTTATCTATACAAATACAAACAAGATATACAAATTTATATATAATAGATAGATTTGATCTAGATTAAATGTCTAGATTAAATGAAATCCATGATTCAATATATTACTTACTTAAATACATGTATATCTTACTTCAAATTATATTATATCTGAATTGAATTCAAAATCTTTAATTTGAATTGATTTTATTCGCGAGGAGCTGGATGAGAAGAAACTCTCACATCCGGTTCTGTAGTAGAGATGGAATTCAAAACAAACCATCAACTATAACCCCAAAAGAACCAGATTCCGTAAACAACATAGAGGAAGAATGAAGGGAATATCCTCTCGAGGTAATGCTATTTGTTTTGGTAAATACGCTCTTCAGGCACTTGAACCCGCTTGGATCACATCTAGACAAATAGAAGCAGGTCGACGAGCAATGACACGAAATGCACGTCGCGGTGGAAAAATATGGGTCCGTATATTTCCGGATAAACCGGTTACAGTAAGACCCGCAGAAACACGTATGGGTTCAGGTAAAGGCTCTCCCGAATATTGGGTAGCTGTTGTTAAACCAGGTCGAATCCTTTATGAAATGGGTGGAGTAACAGAAAATATAGCCAGAAGGGCTATTTCAATAGCAGCGTCCAAAATGCCTATACGAGCTCAATTCATCATTTCGGGATAAAAAAGAAATAGGCCTTAAAAATCACGGGTGCGGGTTTCTTTTTTTTTTTTTTGACAAAAAATATTTCTTTTTTTCTTAGACCTTTGTATTGTAAAAAACAGATAAAAAAAAATGATATGATTCAACCTCAGACCCATTTGAATGTAGCAGATAACAGCGGGGCTCGAAAATTGATGTGTATTCGAATCATAGGAGCTAGCAATCGTCGATATGCTCATATTGGTGACGTTATTGTTGCTGTGATCAAAGACGCAGTTCCAAACATGCCTCTAGAAAGATCAGAAGTGGTCAGAGCTGTAATTGTCCGTACTTGTAAAGAACTTAAACGTGACAACGGTATGATAATACGATATGATGACAATGCTGCAGTTGTGATTGATCAAGAAGGAAATCCAAAAGGAACTCGAGTTTTTGGTGCGATTGCGCGAGAATTGAGACAGTTCAATTTTACTAAAATAGTTTCATTAGCTCCCGAGGTATTATAAAATGAGACTGCGATATGCTTATAGTAGGGTATTTAAAAGAAATAGATTAAGATTAATTTAGTAGATTTTGTCTCACGTATATACCTTTCAAAATTAATATTTATAAATAAACAAATACGTAAATAAATAAAGAAATACGTAAAAAAAAAGAAAAACATGTTGATTATATCCAAATTTGGAGGCACCAATAATTTTAATTAATCATGGGTAGTGATACTATTGCTGACATAATAACCTCTATACGAAATGCCGATATGTATAGAAAAAGCGTGGTTCGAGTAGCATCGACTAATATCAGCCAAAGTATTGTTAAAATACTTTTACGAGAGGGTTTTCTCGAAAACGTTAGAAAACATCGAGAAAACAACAAATCTTTTTTGGTTTTAACCCTACGACATAGAAGGAATAGGAAAAGGACTTATCGAAATCTTTTAAATTTAAAACGAATCAGTCGGCCGGGTCTACGAATCTATTCTAACTATCAAAGAATTCCTAGAATTTTAGGTGGGATGGGGGTTGTAATTCTTTCTACCTCTCGCGGTATAATGACAGACCGAGAGGCTCGACTAGAAAGAATAGGCGGAGAAATTTTGTGTTATATATGGTAATCTTTCTAATATACAAATTGAATATGAAACTTCTTTTTTGTGAAAAAGAAAAGAGAAGAGGTGGCTTGTCTAATAAGGTTCTTCCTCCACGAGTTGATACTTCAAGGGGGTTTTACCTGGAATGAAAGAACAAAAATGGATTTATGAAGGTTTAATTACTGAATCGCTTCCCAACGGTATGTTCCGGGTTCGTTTAGATAATGAAGATCTTATTCTAGGTTATGTTTCAGGAAAGATCCGACGTAGTTTTATACGGATACTGCCAGGAGATAGAGTCAAAATTGAATTAAGTCGTTATGATTTAAGCAGAGGTCGTATAATTTATCGACTCCGCAATAAAGATTCAAAAGATTAGGTGTTTTTTTAACTTCATTAGTTAGTAGGAATACGATTCAAAATTGAAAATTTCAAGAAACTTCTTTTCTTCGAAGAAGTGGATTCAAAATTAAAGTAAGGAGTGGCAAATATGAAAATAAGAGCTTCTGTTCGTAAAATTTGTGAAAAATGTCGACTAATCCGTCGTCGGGGACGAATTATAGTAATTTGTTCCAACCCAAGACATAAACAAAGACAAGGATAATCAGACTCGTTAAAGACCCGTTATACAAATAAGAAGGGGGATCTGTTTTGACATGAAATGGATATATCCATATATCTCTGATTCAAATTTATGAGATGATAAAATATGGCAAAAGCTATACCGAAAAAGGGTTCACGTGGACGTATTGGTTCACGTAAGAGTACACGTAAAATACCAAAGGGGGTTATTCATATTCAAGCAAGTTTCAATAATACCATTGTGACTGTTACAGATGTACGGGGGCGAGTGGTTTCTTGGTCCTCCGCCGGTACTTGTGGCTTCCGAGGTACAAGAAGAGGGACGCCATTTGCTGCTCAAACCGCAGCGGCAAGTGCTATTCGTGCAGTAGTAGATCAAGGTATGCAACGAGCAGAAGTCATGATTAAAGGTCCCGGTCTCGGAAGAGACGCAGCATTACGAGCTATTCGCAGAAGTGGTATACTATTAACTTTCGTACGGGATGTAACCCCTATGCCACATAATGGCTGTAGACCCCCGAAAAAAAGACGTGTGTAGAAATAAAAATTGAAGGTATTTCAATAGCAAGAGAAACAAGAGAAATAAATGATTCAACGATCTGATCAAATAATATTATTATGGTTCGAGAGAAAATAACAGTATCTACTCGGACACTACAGTGGAAGTGTGTTGAATCAGCAACAGACAGTAAGCGTCTTTTTTATGGGCGCTTTATTCTGTCTCCGCTTATGAAAGGTCAAGCAGACACAATAGGCATTGCGATGCGAAGAGCTTTGCTTGGAGAAATCGAAGGAACATGTATCACATGCGCAAAATCTGAGAAAATATCACACGAATATTCTACGATAATGGGTATTCAAGAATCAGTACATGAAATTTTAATGAATTTGAAAGAAATCGTATTGAGAAGTAATCTCTATGGAACTTGTGAGGCATCTATTTGTGTCAGGGGCCCTGGATATGTAACTGCTCAAGATATAATATTACCGCCTTATGTAGA